CTTCTTTAGTGAGATTATATGAACAAATGCCGGAACCGAAATATGTTATTGCTATGGGAGCATGTACAATAACAGGGGGGATGTTCAGTACGGATTCTTATAGTACTGTTCGGGGGGTCGATAAGCTAATTCCCGTGGATGTTTATTTGCCGGGATGTCCGCCTAAACCGGAAGCTGTTATAGATGCTATAACAAAACTTCGTAAGAAAATATCCCGAGAAATCTATGAAGATCGAATTAGATCTCAACAGGAAAATCGGTGTTTTACTACCAGCCACAAGTTTTGTATTGGACGGCGTACTCATACTCGAAATTATAATCAAGGATTACTGTATCAACCACCATCTACTTCAGAGATGCCCACTAAAACTTTTTTCAACTACAAAAATAAAAGTTCAGTATCTTCCCCCGAATTTGTGAATTAGACACGATCCTTTTGTACAGGTACAGAAAAACAAAGGGTGAGTCAATCTTCATAAATTTTATCGTTTATCGTAAATGTAAAATACTATTCTTCGAATACTTATACAAAAAAATGTGGGAGAGAGAAAAAAGATGCATAGCCATTTGTCTTTTTGGTTAATTAAACATGGGCTACTTCATAGATCTTTGGGTTTTGATTACCAAGGAGTAGAAACTTTACAAATAAAACCGGAGGATTGGCATTCCATTGCTGTCATTTTATATGTATATGGATACAATTTTCTACGTTCCCAATGTGCTTATGATGTAGCACCGGGCGGCCTATTATCCAGTGTATATCATCTTACGAGAATAGAATATGGCATAGATCAACCGGAAGAAGTATGCATAAAAGTATTTGCTCCAAGGGGGAATCCTAGAATTCCGTCTGTTTTCTGGGTTTGGAAAAGTGCGGATTTTCAAGAAAGAGAATCTTATGATATGTTAGGAATCGCTTTTGATAATCATCCGCGTCTGAAACGTATCTTAATGCCCGAAAGTTGGATAGGATGGCCTTTACGTAAGGATTATATTGCTCCTAATTTTTATGAAATACAAGATGCTTATTGAATAAGCAGAAACAAACCTTCACTTCTTCAACAAATACAAGTTGAGATATTCAAAGAGATGAAGTCTCTTTCATATATTATGGATAAGATAAAAAAACAATACAATTATATAGATTCATTAATATCTTCCGAATGGAAGATACTTTTGGGGGATGAGCCCAGTCAATAGGATAAAATTCAAAGAGTTCATGATGTCGAACTCGAACTATATATTGCGCGCGTCATTTAGAGGACGCTCCAAAAAGTCACATAGGAGGAAATGACGAAATAGAATATGAAAAAAAAGAAATGAAAAAGGATTAGACAGCCAACAAATTTATTTAGCTTTTGGAATATGTATGAAGTATTAACATTGTATTTTACATACTTTCTATACTCTTTACTCATTTTTAACTATTCTAAAGATCCAATGGGTACATCCCCAGATACTTAGTGGCTAAATTTGCATCATGATTTATACATATTTAATGTATATGTATGTTGACCCCATCAATTAATTTTTAGATACTCCTACAAATTGCTCGTGTGCCAGGAACCAGATTTGAACTGGTGACACGAGGATTTTCAGTCCTCTGCTCTACCAGCTGAGCTATCCCGACCATTGATAGCTCATCATTCTCATTTTAATAGAGGATTCGGGTCTATGTCAATTAAAAAGAAAGATGAAAGGGGTATTACAAAATCTTATCTATACTCTGGTGGAATTTTTTAGATCTTAAAAAAAACTTTGTAAGTTTAAGTATAGTATTAGTAATTAAATGAATTACTAATATAAAATTTAATTGTTATATTAGTGGCATTTGATGTTCATTTGTACTTTTTTCATACATGAAAAAGTTGTGGGATAATAAATTTCCACTTAGATCCAATTAGAATGAACGATAAACATAACGAATTTTGAACCACAAATGAACTGAGAGGATAGGCGGCTAAATAATTAGGGGATCAAATAGGCCTTTTTGGGGATAGAGGGACTTGAACCCTCACGATTTTTAAAGTCGACGGATTTTCCTTTTACTATAAATTTCATTGTTGTCGATATTGACATGTAGAATAGGACTCTATCTTTATTCTCATCCAATGAATATTCGATATCTTTTTTCAATTTAGAATTGATTCATTGGAGAGAGTATTTGAGTACGAATACGTTTATCCTTTATGGAGTTTTGATAGAAGGATTCCTTTACTAACGCAACGCAGCCAACTCCATTTGTTAGAACAGCTTCCATTGAGTCTCTGCACCTATCCTCCTATCTTTTTGAGGATCTCTTGTTTGTTTTTATAAAACCGGATTTGGCTCAGGATTGCCCATTTTTAATTCCAGGGTTTCTCTGAATTTGAAAGTTATCACTTGGTAGGTTTCCATACCAAGGCTCAATCCAATTAAGTCCGTAGCGTCTACCAATTTCGCCATATCCCCCTTTGAATTTGTAAGTAGGATATCATTATCCTAATCCTAACATTTTGCTTTCTATTTCAGCTATATTAGAACTGAAATATTGAATTCAGCAATTCAATATACAATATTGATCCATACATATATATAGTATACTACATACTATTAGTATATTCTATACTATATGCCTAATAGTATTTTTCTACGTATATATTTTACCAAATTTTTATCGTTTTTAGCGTGCAATTTTAAATACTTGAACGGTCGATTCTTTGGTTTTTGTCTTAGCGCTTATCTTTGCGAACGAAAAAGAAATAAAAGGAAATTTCATTACTCTATATATATTTCATTACTCTATATATATATTATATATTTATATTATATATTGAAAATTTTAATAGCCCTAACAAATCTAATGGCTAGAACTAAGAATTCCTAAAAAAAACAATTTAAACTGAAATTATTTCGAATATTAATTTTATACTGTATTTAATATGTATAAATTTGTGGGTTATAGTAATTTAATTACTAATTTATTTAATTACTAATTTAAATAAATTAAGAGAGTCGATTTAAAATTTGAAATATCTAGAAATAAAATATAAAATAAAAAAATTAAACTAATGTATTTAAATTAGTTTGTGCCAATTATGTAATAAAAATGGAATCAAATTAATAGGAATAAAATTAGATTACTAAATATAGTATCGTAAAAAAAAAAAAAGAATTAAAAAAAATCTTACTAGCTAATTAAGCTATTGATAATCATATATTTGATAAGATAAATAGACCAAATTATATATTAATTGTTATGTGAAGAGGTAAGAATGGCGCATTAATAGCTAAGAGTTCTGTAGTTTACTAAATTCCTATTCCTTTCCTATGTGTGTACAATTTATATTATATGCGCCCGCTTAGCTCAGAGGTTAGAGCATTGCATTTGTAATGCGATGGTCATCGGTTCGACTCCGATAGCGGGCTTTTATCCATCTGTTTGATTTTTCTTTTTTCCATAGGTAAAAATGTGAAATTGAAAAGGCTTCTTCTACTTTTCCCAAAAAGCACCCTTCTATTATCTCCTAAGAAATTCCAATTCAAAAAAATTTTAGGAGTTTTATCTATGTCCACTAAATCAATAAAGAAAAGAACCCTTACTTTCTTTGATGTTTCTATTCTTATTATAAAAAAATCATAAGAATATGTTTATAGAGCTTTTAGTATTTACTAGTTTTATATTATATAATATTTAATACAAATACGATTAATTCGATATATAATATATTAAGGGCGGTATATTGATACAATTCATCTAATTATTCTTTGTAGTACAATATTTCAATAAATTTCTTATTGAATTTAAAATTTATAGTATATTTTTCTATTTATCCTTTAGTTTAATTTCATTTAGGTTTATGCAACTTCATAAGGAGTCTTTATGTCACGTTACAGGGGGCCTCGTTTCAAAAAAATACGTCGTCTGGGGGCTTTACCGGGACTAACTACTAAAAAGCCTAGAGCTGGAAACGCTTTTAGAAACCAATTACGCCCCGGTAAAAAATCTCAATATCGTATTCGTTTAGAAGAAAAACAAAAATTACGCTTTCATTATGGTCTTACAGAACAACAATTACTTAAATACGTTCATATCGCCGGAAAAGCAAAAGGGTCAACAGGTCAAGTTTTACTACAATTGCTTGAAATGCGGTTGGATAATATCCTTTTTCGATTAGGTCTAACTTCGACTATTCCTCAAGCCCGCCAATTGGTTAACCATAGACATATTTTAGTTAATGGCGGTATAGTAGATATACCAAGTTATCGCTGCAAACCCCGCGATATTATTACAGTGAGAGATGAACAAAAATCTAAGTCTATGGTTCAAAATTATCTTGATTCATCCTCCCGTGAGGAATTGCCAAAACATTTGACCCTTCACCCATTCCAATATAAAGGATCAGTGAATGAAATACTAGATAGTAAATGGATCGGTTTGAAAATAAATGAATTGCTAGTTGTAGAATATTATTCTCGTCAGACTTAAACCTAACTAAAATAAGAAGGATTTGTAAAATTTTCCCCTCCCTTTACACCCATATAAAGAGTTTCGAAGTAAGGGATTTTTTCCCATTCATGTATCATAGATTGATCGGGAGGTTTTAATTCCTTGTCCATTTTTTATAGTATTTTTCATATTACAGAAATTGGGATTAGGAATAGTGAAACTATATCAAAGAAAGCCCTAACTGTTGGAATAATAGTGTCTTTGATTTGAGATATTGCGTTCAATAACATTAACGTTGGTTAATTAGGTGACGGGTACGGAAAGAGAGGGATTCGAACCCTCGGTAAACAAAAGCCTACATAGCAGTTCCAATGCTACGCCTTGAACCACTCGGCCATCTCTCCTACATAATGAGCAAGTGGCTAATAAATCGAGTGAATAGTTCGGGTTTTTGGATAAAAGCGTACGTACACTCTATTTTAATTTTAACTAAAAAAATAGAAAAAACTTTGATGAAATCTGAATATGTTTCGATATTCTTAATACAACGAAACGATATTTACATTTGGATGAAATCTAATCCTCTTCAAATATTTAGTAGTTAGTAGTTTTTATTGATTCCTGCAAAAAAGAAAGAATTTGAATTTTAATGAGTCTGTTTTTATGTTATTTCGTACTGTCAAATTCCCTCGGTTGTGGAATTATTTTCTCACGAAGGTAATTAAAAGAAATTATAGCATGAATTTCTGCCTATGTCTAGATCTCGAATAACTGGAAATTTTATTGATAAGACCTTTTCGATTGTAGCCAATATCTTATTACGAATAATTCCGACAACTTCGGGGGAGAAAGAGGCATTCGCTTATTACAGAGATGGTGCGATTTGATTATTTTTTTATTATTTTATACTTTAATTTTTATAATTGAATTTATTTGTATTTTTTAACGTTCTTAGTAGAAAGTAGCATGAATAATTATCTTATTCAGGATATAAAGAATAAAAATTATTTGAAATAAATCTACGCTTGTTGAAGGTGAAGTTTGTAAATAAACCAAGCCCTTCTGTCGTGTATCCCCGATTAATGCAACCTCAAATGCTTCAATTGTTGATTATAGAGTATTGAGCGAAAGGTTACACCTACCTATGGTTGTGTTAGGTCAAACCTACTCCACTAGTACTAATAGGAGGCATAGAGGAAGAGGCACTACTCTTCGGAATCAACAACAGGAAAACTTTGTTATAAATTAGACTTTTTCCTTATGAGGATCAGGACTAGCAAGAATGGTTGGGACAACAAACACCCATCTCGTTCGTGTTTTGGATACCCGTATAACCATCGAAAACTGTTGAAGTGACTAATTCCTGAAAATTAAGCGGCATTTAAGACAAATAAATTGCTGGAGTCACCCCTTTTTTATCTAGTATCAACAGACTTGATGTTAAGGAAAGATCTTTTACAAGAAGGTTGGTTAGAGATTTCTTGTAAAAACACCAGCCCCACTCAGTTTATAATGAGAATATTTCAATCTTTTTTTATTCCATGTATTAGTCCATGTATTAGTCGTCTCATTATGTACATAAAGGAGGAGCCGTATGAGATGAAAATCTCATGTACGGTTCTGAAACGGAGATTTTTTGAATCGAATGACGACCGTAACGGATGTCGGCTCAATCCGAAGGAAATTATGCGGAAGCTTTACAGAATTATTATGAAGCTATGCGACTAGAAATTGATCCCTATGATCGAAGTTATATACTCTATAACATAGGCCTTATCCACACAAGAAACGGAGAACATACAAAAGCTTTGGAATATTATTTTCGTGCACTAGAGCGAAATCCATTCTTACCACAAGCCTTTAATAATATGGCTGTGATCTGTCATTACGTGCGACTATCTCCACTATAGAAATAAAAAGGGAAAAAGAACACATTTTTTAATAAATACTATATAAAACTAGGCTTTCTACATATGTATCGTCCAAAACAACGATTTTTATCAGCTGTAGCAACGAAATAAACTTCATAAATTTTTAAGTATGAATATGAAGAAATAGGTATGCCTAGATACTTTATTCGATGGATAAAGGATCTAATTGATAGAGGAAGCGCCGTAAAGATCAATTCGCGAGGTTTTGGGCCGATACAATAAGAACTGCTTATTTATGTCATGATATGAAATAAAAGTTAGGAATCAACTTATGTAATAGAGTGGATCCCCTAAAGTATTGAGCAGCGGTGTAGCATCAGATCCCAAAGATAGTAAGCCTTTCTTATAAAGGAAAGTTTTTTTCACGTATTCTATAATAAATATATTTATATATTAAACCGAGATAGTTACCTTTTTAGAAAACTCTACTGATAGTGTAAATGCCTCTACTTTATGAAGGCAGGATAAAAGATAAAACTGAGTAAATTAGTAATCAAAATTCAAGTTTGAAACTCATAACTTCTTGTTCTTTTGGTAGAAAAAATGGGATGGATCCATGAGAAATCTCATTCAATTAGATATGGTAGATTAAAAAAACGGACACCAAAAGAGCTTGACCGTCGAGCCGTATGAGGTCGGAAACTCTCAAGTACGGTTCTAAGGGAAGGAATTGACTCCCTATTCCGACCGGGGAGAACAGGCCATTCGACAAGGAGATTCTGAAATTGCGGAGGCTTGGTTCGCTCAAGCTGCCGAATATTGGAAACAAGCTCTAGCGCTTACTCCCGGTAATTATATTGAAGCGCAGAATTGGTTGAAGATCACAGGGCGTTTCGAATAAGAACACCTTTTTTAGTTTATTCAAAGTTATTAATTCAAAGTTATTAATTTTTAATTACTATATATTAAATAATATTATTTAGTTTTTAGGATTTTTTCTATTTGGTATAATCATACATTTGTAATAATTAATTATTTGTTGTATCTACCAGTCAAATAAAAGGATTGGTTCTCTAGAAAGAACCAATCACAAAATTTCATTATATCCCTTCTAAAATCGTTCTATTTCATCTGATATTTTGTAGGGATAAATAATATACAGATAAAATATTAAAATATAGACTAGATTTTTCTTTTCGG